TTATTTCGACACAAGAAAAGGGTGCAAAATTCCTTTTCTTGTGTCGAAAATGATGAAAATGAGTAATCCTTCCTAGAATCTTTTGTTCTTTTCATTTATCCTTTTCTTTGCCGCGTATTCTCCTCCTACCTATCCTATTTATTATCTATTAGAATTTTTTAAAATGAGATTCTATTAGATAGAAAAAAACTATTGATGTATTACATCGCATTTCCAATCTGGCAATAAGAGATGTCACACCACTCCCGTTTTGGTGGAAAAAAAGAGGGGGTCAAGTAGTCTTCTTCGCAATATACATACTATTAATGGGATACAAGCAATTACCGGCATCTTGAGGAAAAGCACTATACACGAAGAAAGCAAAGTGCTTTCCACATTTTTAGGGATTCTACATAATTAATGAATTGCATCGATCAACAAGAATTCGGACCTTTTTACCAACTGGATGAACCCTTATTTTTAGAAATTCATTTCGGACAATTGAACCTTCTCAAACTGTTTCTTTTTAAGAACCAAAAAGATTTGTGCTATAATAACAGATGCAAAAAAGAACAACAAACCTTGGACACGTAATGGATCTTGAAGTACTATTTCTGCATCCCCCTGACCAAATCCACCCACATTGGGATTACTTGTTAATGGCTGATCCAATTTGATGGATTCACCCTCTGAAACAAGAAGTTCTGGCCCTGGAGGTATAATATCAACCACTTGGTGTCCATCCGATGTATCGGCTATAGTTATTTCATACCCCCCTTTTTCTTTACGTACTATTTTGCTTACTATACCTGCTGATGTAGCATTATAGACTGTATTATTACTCTTGCTCCCATCAGGATAAATCTGACCCCTTCCTCTGTTCCCGCCTACGTATATAGAATATTTTAAGAAGTGAATGTCTTTCTTAGTATAAGGGTCCGGAGAAAGAATGGGAAAGACGATTTCACTATATTTCTGACCAGGAACAGGACCCACCACAAGAATATTTCTTTTATTGGGGCGATAACTCTGAAAAGAAAGATTGCCCATCTTTTCTTTTAGCTCAGGAGAAATACGATCGGGAGGAGCTAATTCGAATCCCTCGGGTAAAATAAGTACAGCCCCTACATTCAAAGCCCCCTTTTTACCATTAGCAAGAACTTGTTTCCGTTGCATATCATAAGGGATTCGAACAATTGCTTCAAATACAGTATCAGGAAGCACAGCTTGTGGAACCTCAACATCCACAGGTTTATTAGCCAAATGACAATTGGCACATACAATACGCCCAGTTGCTTCTCGTGGATTTTCATAACCCTGCTGCGCAAAAATGGGATATGCATTTGAAATGGATGTCTGAGCTATTACATATATCATGATCAATACGGAAATGAATCGAGTCATCTCTTGTTTTACCCCCAAAAAGGTATTTGTTTTTTGCATGGTCCAATCATTGATCCCTTCAATTTCTACAATAAATTTGGTAGGTGGTTAGTATAGTTCCCTATCCAGGATTCTGTCATTTGGAATATTTGTACTAAAATATAGGAAGAATTTCCCGGGGAGAAGAAGTATAAAAACGGAGTAAGCTTCAAAATGGTTTGTTTATGTACAAACAAAGTAGCATCATGACTTGATTGCTATCAGCACAAATAAGTTTTCATTCATTCATTGACATTGAATGATAAATCACTACAAGTGAAGGAGATACACGATTTAAATAATAGAAGATCCCATATTTAAAAATGGTATCTAAAATCACTGGAAAAGTGGAAACAAGACCAGATAGAATTTGATCGCTCTGAGCAAATCCAAAATCCTTATAGACTGAACCAATCAGTAGTTCCCAACCACGGGGTGAGTGGAATCCTATACATAAATCCGTTAATAAAAGAATAGAAAAAGCCTTAATTGTGTCGCTTAAGTTATAGAGAAATTCCTGAACCCAAGAATTCAGAATGACAAGTTCTTCATTACCCAGAATAGAATAAATACTTAGAATAGCAAAACAGATTATATTTGTCGAGAAATCCAAAATGATATGGATATGATCTTCATTGTGCATTTTGACCAATTGTATCGTCTCTTTGTGGATTTCTATACGAAGCTTTTGTATCTGTGTCTCGGGGTATTCTTTGATCATTTCATCCAATAGGAATAGTTGTTCTAATTCTATGAATTTTTCTATAATGTTTTTTTCTTGAATAGCATTCAAAAAAATGTCGGATTGTCCGGTATTCCACCAATTAGTAATCAAAAGTTCCAGGCTTTTATTAAATGAAAGAGAGATCCACCAGGGCAAAAAAACTATAGATGCAAGATACGGGAGGGGAGTCAATGCTTTCTTTTTTGACACTTTTCATCTGTGAATTGTTAATGAACCTGCCTCATTCGTCCGCTCTACCTGACTGATCTTTCTATGAAGCATGAATTCCATAACAAGGTATGGAACCTATAGATTTATTCTTTTTTTTTTTTGAATTGTTTAGTCCTCGGATTTAGAAACAATATGAAAATTCTAGAAAATCGAATAAGGTCCCGTTTTGAAAAAAAAAAATCCAATATTTTTTTACCAGATATCTCAGTTGGTAAAATTCAAACCAATTCTATCTTCCTTTGTTCTTTCGATGAATGCCCCCCACTTGAAATAATGAATATGTTATTTTGATTTCGAGACGAAAGAACCCCTCTCAATTCATTTTTTGAAATGTTTCACTGGCTACTCGAAACTCAGGAATAATTGAGGAGACATTTATGAAAAATCATCATGATGGAATCCGAAATAGGTGGAAAACCGAAAGATAAATTGGATAGTATAGTTATGAGAGATCTAAGCATTTGATTATCAAAGAGCAAAAGAAAGGATCAAAAAAGAAACATCAATTGAAAAAAGAAAGAAGGGTAATTAAAAAAAGTGGGACCTATCTGTATCTAATGTATCAATTCAAACTATTGGCCCTAAAAAGAGAAATTCTGTACTGTATTCCGAAACGCTCTGATATGTGTGATGAATATATACTTATTCCACTTGTTACTAGTCGAATTGGGTTATATATTCGATGCATTAAAGAAAAGAATAGTTTTGGCCGAGAAAAATGGCTTATTATGGTTGTTCCATATACGTCCGCCTGTTTTATTCTATGGGCCGCAGAAAGATTACCGGCAGAACGTGGAAAATGAAATCGAACATGTTTTGCTCGAATGAATGTTCCGAATGCATTTCAGTTATATTAAATTGGAGTTCCTTCCCTCATGCGGAGAAGGCATTCATTCTTTCAGTTCATTTCAAAATACTTCAATTGGAACACGCAAGAAATAGGCCAATTCAGCAGCTTTTTGTTCAATTTCTCGTGGAGTCAAATTATTATCAGTACGAGTCAAGGGAATGGCATCCTGGCCTCTGATTTCCATATAAAGGACACGTTGAGGAGAAAGACCCTCTTTAACTTCCATTCTGATCGATTGAATATCTCTCATAAAGAATCGAAGGAAGATGCGACGATTTATTCCGGGGAATCCCCAACGAAAAATACATACTATTCCTTCTTTTCTATCGAATCGATCATAACCACTACCTACATTCCACGAAATTGTGCACCACAAATAGGAACTAATGAACAGACCCGCGATTCCATAGAAAGACATTATGATTCCTTGGGGAAAATAAAGGATTTGCTGAGATGGGAATAAGGATATCAGATTCCTACCAAAATAACTGGAAGTTCCAACCAATAAGAACCCTAGTGAACCTAAAAAGAGGATACAGGCCCAGCAGAAATTACTTGTTTTTCGAGACCCCGTTATAAGTTCTATCCATATATGTTTTGATCGATAGTTCATACTAGATCCAGTTGCATCCTATTGGAATTGAGAGAAGAGAATAATTCAAATGCATTTTATTTGACTTTTTTTTTTTTTTTCTTCCGAAGTAACTCTCATCAACTAGCACTATTATGATGTGAACTATTAGGAGTAATTCATCAAATTGATTAGATATAAAATACTAGCATCTTCTTCATATGCTATCACATATATATATGTGTGTATGGACTTTGGATTTCACCGCTGATCCATTTTAAAACAGCTATCCTCCCATATACATGCATTTATGCATATATCGTGTATGCACATGCATAACCACTTACTTTTTATTTGTTTGTGCCCGGGAGGGAGCCATATGTCATATTCCACTAAATAGATATCTGTATTATGATCAAGTCCAAGTGTTAAAAGAAATTGATGAAATTTTGTACTATCGGATCTAGACAATCTTGTTTTTTTGAACATGAAAAGATAAAGAAGCCATTGCAATTGCTGGAAACACTAAACCCACTAAAGGAACAAAAATAGAGGGTAAATTGAAATCTGTCATAGAATGGGTGCCTCGATTTCATATTTGTACCTGTTATAAAGATATCTTATATTATGAAAAGTATATCTATTATAAGTATTATTAAGTATATAAGAAGCGCAAGGAATCTATAGCTAAATTCACTTTTTTTTTTTCTTTCTACAAGAAAGATATGAACGAGAATCCATTTTATTATACTTGTTCTACCGCCCTTCTTTTCTAAGAAAGAGGTTCTTACGAGTTTCCTAAGGAGTCGTTCGAATCCGATCCAACAGAAATTCATAGTCCAAAATATGGGTTCTGGGGAGATCTAAAAATAGGATTCCTTTATAGACTGTATTAATCTATATATAGTAATACGATCTACATATAATTACATATATATGAAAGAAGGGAACACGAAATCCTTTGTATTTTTTTTTTTTTTTTTTCCAATTCCATGGAATGGAATGAAGAATTCACCCTTTTCTCTTTGATAGAGGGTTCCTAATTACTAATCAGGAATAGCGGTAGGACAAAAAATCTGAAAAAAAAAAACACACAATTATCCGAAACTTCCTATAGAAGTTATGTTACCATTACTTTGATTCCGATGAACTAAAATGCGTTACAAATAAGGGATCTGGGAGCTCCACTTTAATTTGGATGCAAGGCAAAGAAACCGTGTACC